CTAAAAAACTGAAAGAAACCTCAGAAACGAAAGAAGGGGGGGAAAGTGAGGAAGAAACAGATGTAGAAATAGAAAGAACTTTCGAAACAAAGGGGACTAAACAGGAACAAGAGAGATCCACCGAAGAAGATCCTTCTCCTTCCCTTTTTTCGGAAGAAAGGGAGGATCCGGACAAAATCGATGAAAGGGAAGAGATCCGAGTAAATGGAAAGGGGGATGAATTCTATTTAAAAGAAACATTCTATAAGGATAACCAACTTTATAAAACTTATAAAACTTCTAATCTGGATGGGAAAAAAGAGTTAGAAATTTTTAAAGAAGATACAAATTTATTATGGTTTGAAAAACCTATTGTGACATAAAAAAAATTATACTGTTAATACTGGTTAATACTGAAAGTAAATTAATAAAAAAATCAATACAAAACCTAAATATAATAAGAGATAAGAAGAGATGCGTCCGACCCCTACATATTTAATACCTTCTCCTAAAAAGAAACTTGCAAAGCCGATCCCATTTGTAATTCCATCAATTACTCGTCTATCAAAAAAATGAGTTAGTTCAGCCAATCCTCTTATACCCCCAGTTAAAGATTTTGTATACAAAGCATCTATATAACCACGATTATATGACCAATTATATATCACATTTATTATTTTGTCCCACAAAGCTCTATTATAGGTTTTTTTAACAACTGAATTAAGTAAGTTTAAATTTTGTAAAGATGAATAAATAGGCTTATATAACAAAGTAGCTAAAAATATTCCCAAAAAAGCTATACTAAGGGAAGAACTTGCATTTATTACAAATTCCTCCCAATTCCCGGAATTATTTGAATTTTGATGTAAAAGATTTATAGCCGGGTTTAACAATTTAGATAATATATCTAAATCACTTCCGTCCTGATTAAACGGAATTCCTATGGCTCCAACAAACAAAGTAAAAAGAACTAATAGAAAGATGGGAAATATCATAGTATCGTCCGATTCGTGTGGGTAGGAAAAAGTGTTTTTAGTGGGAAAATTAGTAGTAGTAAGAAAAGGGTTTAAAGTTTTTTTTACATTGTCATCAATTTGATATGTCTTATTCCAAAAAAAGGAAGCCCTTTCATTATTATCCATTGCCACTAATAAAGGAAACTTTTTTTCGCTATTTTTTGATATTTCTTTTCCCCATAGAGATATTGAATAGAAAGAGCTACTTTTTTTACCACTATAGTTTTGAAACTGAACGTTTAGATGTCCCTCAAAAGTAAGTAAATAGACCCGAAACATATAAAACGCGGTTAATCCTGCCGTGGAACAAGCTATTATTGCGAAAATTGGTGAATAAAACCAACTATCATTAAGAATCTCATCTTTGGACCAAAAACAAGCAAGGGGTGGAATACCACAAAGAGAAAGTGTACCTACTAAAAAAGCGGTTTTTGTAATTGGGACATGCTTTTTTAAACCTCCCATAAGAACCATATTCTGACTTTTGTCTGGAGAATATCCAACAATGGATTCCATGGAATGAATAATAGAGCCAGATCCTAAAAACAACAAGGCTTTGGAATAAGCATGAGTAATTAAATGAAATAAAGCGGCTCGATAAGAACCCATACCTAGAGCTAACATCATATAACCTAGTTGAGACATTGTAGAATAAGCTAGACTTCTTTTAATATCTTTTTGAGCCAGAGCTAAAGTAGCTCCTAATAATACTGTTATTATACCTGTCAAAGATATGAAACCCATTATATAAGGTATAATTATAAAAAGAGGAAGAAGCCGAGCGACAAGAAAAATTCCTGCCGCTACCATAGTAGCAGCGTGGATAAGAGCCGAAATAGGAGTAGGGCCTTCCATGGCATCTGGTAACCATACATGAAGAGGAAATTGTGCCGATTTAGCAACTGCACCAGCAAATAAAAGAAAGGAGCACAAAGTAATAAATAAAAAATTAACTTCATTATTATAAATTAGGTTATTGGATATTTCGAACAAATCCCGAAATTCAAAACTACCCGTTACCCAATAAAGACCCAAAATTCCTAATAATAAACCAAAATCCCCTACACGATTAGTTACAAATGCTTTTTGACAAGCAGCTGCCGCAATAGGTCGCGTGAACCAAAAACCTATTAATAGGTAAGAGCACACCCCGACTAATTCCCAAAAAATATAAATTTGTATCAAATTGGAACTAGTAACTAATCCCAACATTGAAGTATTGAAAAAACTCAAATAAGCAAAAAATCTCAAATATCCTTGATCATGAGACATATAATTATCACTATAAAAAAGAACCAAAATTCCAACAGTAGTAATTAATATTAACATAATAGAAGTAAGTGGATCAATTAAATAACCGAATTCTAAAGAAAAATCATTATTAATGGTCCAAGAGCCCACATATTGATAGATAGAACTTCTATTTATTTGTTGAATAGATAGATAGACTGAAAGAATCATAACTATGCTTAACAGTAAAATACTAGGAAACGCCCACATACGACGAAGATTTTTTGTTGCCGTTGGAAAAAGGAGAAGTCCCACTCCTATTAATATAGGAACTGGTAGCGGAATGAAAGGTATAATCCATGAATATTGATATGTATATTCCATAATAAAAAGACCTTTTTATTCTTGTTTTATTCTTAATTAATTGTTTCTGATTCACCAGCTCTTATCACTTTTTTAGGTTCAATAAAAAATCAAGATATGGAAAATCAAAATAAAATTTTTGATTCTTAATTTTTCTCAATCTTTTTTTTTCAACACTTCACCTATTCAAATCAAGAAGTTCAAATTGGTCAAATGATATGAGTATAACCAAGTTACAATTACAAATTTTTTATTAATATATTTAAGTAAGATTTTTAGGAAGATACAAAAAAAATTTCAGTTAATATTACGTATTACGATAATTTATATCTATTAATTTCTATCTATAGAGTAAAGAAAAAAAATGAAACCAAAATGGACCACTTAATATATTACTTTATTTTGATATGACTAATATAATAGAATAGTAATAATAAGATGGCCGACCGTAAAACTTTTTTTGTTTGTTTATTGATAAAATTCATTGGGTAACTCTGCGATTGTCTTTTCTTGAACTAGAGGACATCTTTCGTTGTATGAAAGAATATGATATTCGAAATTATTATTTTCATAATATAAAAAAGAAATAAATTTCAAAGAAAAAGGAAATTACTAAAATTCATTTTATAAAATCATATATCCTTTTTGATTAACTACTAGTTTCATTCAAATTTTAAAATTTAAATTATGTGTACTTGCTTTTTTGGGGTTGATCAATTTTATAGCAAACTCAGACCCCCTGCGGGAGAGAAGTTGTTACCTTAATCGGAAAGAAAAAATGGAATTGTTTGAATAATAGATGTCTTTCACATCAAACGATAGAAATGAAGAACTCTTTAAAATTTTCATGGCAGTTCCCAAAAAACGTACTTCTATATCAAAAAAAAAGATTCATAAAAATATTTGGAAAAAAAAGGCATATTGGGTAGTCTTGAAAGCTTTTTCATTAGCGAAGTCTCTTTCAACGGGAAATTCAAAATTTTTTTTGTACGACAAATAAATAAGCAAACGTCGGATAAAATAATCTGAATCTCAAAATAGTACTCCCCTTTATAATATATTTTCTCATTTTCGGATGGGGATTTTTATTTTCCCCATCGGTTCGCTTGTCACAATAACAAGAAAAAAGTTTTATTATTTTCTACATAAAAGAAAAGAGAAGATCCTTAGGAAAAAAATCAATAGAAAATAAAAAACTTTTTTCTTAGACAAGATATTTAGACCAATATATAATAGGTCCACTAAATCCTAAATATAAATTTCTAAGGAATTGGATGTCATACTATGCACTATGATTCATAAAAAGCATTTTTGAGTTTAGATTTATAAAATTTATAAAATAAATGAGAAATCCATTTTATAAAAATATTCAAAAATGCAAACAAATAGGAAAGAACTTTTTAAAGTTATATGCTTGAATCGAAGTCATAATTATTTAGTTAGTAATTATTTAGTTAGTTTAGTAAAGTAGAAACTACGAAAATGTCCGCTAGAAAAAATGAAACATCTTTTTTTTTATAAAAGGATAATAATTTTTTTTATTGGAATATTTAAATACATATATTTTGCATATATTTATATTGAATATTGAAACCAAACACTTTTTTTCTCATTCATTTGAATTCAAAAAAATATGGAATTGACTCCTTCAAGAATCTCGACGATTAACTAAAAATAGATTATTATTATTCCAAATACCCTAAGCCGCTATGGTGAAATCGGTAGACACGCTGCTCTTAGGAAGCAGTGCTAGAGCATCTCGGTTCGAGTCCGAGTGGCGGCATGGCATCTTATACAAGAGATATAATAAGTCCTATAATGAATTCAATTCTAAATTTTAATTCCATAGAACCTTGCACCCCTTTTTTTATTATGATATTTTCTACTTTAGAACATATATTAACTCATATATCCTTTTCGATCGTTTCAATTGTAATTACAATTTATTTGATAAGCTTATCAGTCGATGAAATCATAGGACTATATGATTCGTCAGAAAAAGGGATGATAGCTACTTTTTTCTGTATAACAGGATTATTAGTCACTCGTTGGATTTATTCGGGCCATTTACCATTAAGTAATTTATATGAATCATTAATTTTTCTTTCATGGAGTTTTTCCATTATTCATATGATTCCATATGTTAAAAAACATCAAAATTATTTAAGCACAATAACTGCGCCAACTACCATTTTTACCCAAGGCTTTGTTACTTCAGGCCTGTTAGCTGAAATGCATCAATCAGAAATTTTAGTGCCCGCTCTCCAATCCCATTGGTTAATGATGCACGTAAGTATGATGATATTGGGCTATGCAGCTCTTTTATGTGGATCATTATTATCAGTAGCTCTCTTAGTCATTACATTTCGAAAAGCTCTAAGGATTTTTAGTAAAAACAATAATTTTTTAAATGAGTCATTTTTCTTTGAAGAGATCCAATACATGACTGAAAGAAACAATAGCACTTCTTTTTTTTCTTTTAGAAATTATTATAAAGCTCAACTTATTCAACAATTGGATCATTGGAGTTATCGGATTATTAGTTTAGGGTTTATCTTTTTAACCATAGGTATTCTTTCGGGAGCAGTATGGGCTAACGAGGCATGGGGATCCTATTGGAATTGGGATCCAAAAGAAACTTGGGCATTTATTACTTGGACTATATTTGCGATTTATTTACATACTCGAACAACTAAAAATTTAGAAAGTGTAAATTCCGCAATTGTGGCTTCTATGGGCTTCCTAATCATTTGGATATGCTATTTTGGAGTCAATTTATTAGGAATAGGATTACATAGTTATGGTTCATTTAATTTACACTAGCAGCTAATTAAATGAAAAATATTCTAACGAATACAAAGATAGAATATTATTCATATATTTTATAAATAAGAAATATTATTTTAAGTAAGAATATCAAATAAGAAATAAACTGTCGAGAACCATTTGAATCAGTACACTGCTTGATTCAAATGGTTCTCGCAAAGGCCAAATCCATCTGGTTACAATTCAAATTGGATTTTTACTTAACTTAAAACTTAAGATAAAATCCTACTTAAGCTTAAGAGAAAAAAGACTTTTCTTTCTCATTGTACAACGAACAATATACAAACAAATAGGATTGCTTTTTGATTTGTTCTTTTTTCCTAAAAACTATCGATAAAAATAATTAGATATAATAGCTTCGACCTTGTCAACTGATAATGAAAGAACGAAATCCGGATAAATACCGATACCTATTATTGGTAGAAGGATAGCGATCGAAACAAATAACTCTCGCGGTCCAGAATCAAAAAAATAAGAGTTTGGAATATTAAATATCCTGTATCCATAGAACATTTGACGTATCATAGATAATAAATAAATAGGCGTTAATATCATTCCCACTCCCATTAAAAAAGTAACTAGTATTTTTGGCATTAAAAGATATTTTTGACTAGTAATTATTCCTAAAAATACTAATAATTCTGCAACAAAACCGCTCATGCCCGGTAATGCAAGAGAGGCCATCGATAAGATACTGAACATCGTAAATTTTTTGGGGAGGGGGATAGCCATTCCACCCATTTCGTCAAGATAAAGAAGACGTATTCTATCATAACTCGTTCCTGCCAGGAAAAAAAGAGCAGCCCCAATAAATCCATGAGAGATTATTTGTAAAATGGCTCCATTGAGTCCCGTATCGGTTATAGAGCCAATTCCAATAATTATGAAACCCATATGAGATATAGAGGAATAGGCTATTCTTTTTTTTAAATTACGTTGACCCGGAGATGTTGAAGCTGCATAGATTATTTGTATTGCGCCTATTGTAATCAACCAGGGCGAAAATAGGGAATGGGCGTGGGGTAAAATTTCCATATTGATCCGAATCAACCCGTAGGCTCCCATTTTTAATAAAATTCCAGCTAGAAGCATACAAGTACTATAATGTGCCTCTCCATGGGTGTCTGGTAACCATGTATGTAAGGGTATAATCGGTGATTTGACAGCAAAAGCAATAAGAAATCCAATATAGAATATTATTTCTAGTGCCGGAGGATACGATTGATTAGCTAATGTTTGAAAATTTAATGTTGGTTCATTAGAACCATATAAACCAATACCTAAAACCCCTATTAATAAAAAAATAGAACCTCCCGCAGTATACAAAATGAACTTTGTAGCTGAATAGAGACGTTTCTTTCCCCCCCACATCGATAGAAGTAGATAAACGGGAATTAATTCTAACTCCCACATGATGAAAAAAAGTAAAAGGTCTCGAGAAGAAAATAATCCTATTTGAGCGCTGTACATTGCTAACATCAGAAAATGGAATAATCGGGAATCCCGAGTAATTGGCCAAGCCGCTAAAATAGCTAAAGTGGTAATAAATCCCGTCAGTAAAATAGGTCCTATAGAAAGTCCATCTACCCCCAATCTCCAATAAAAATCAAAAAAATTGATCCATTTATAATCCTCTGCTAATTGAGTTAATGGATCGTCCAATTGGAAATGAGAACAGAATGTATAGGTTGTTAAAAGAAGCTCTAATACACATATACATATAGTATACCACCTAATTACTTTATTTCCTCTATGGGGGAGAAAGAAAATAAAAGAACCTGCCAATATCGGCAAAACTACAATTATTGTTAACCAAGGAAAATAATTCGTGGTAAAGACAAGATACACTTGGACAAAAAAACCCGTGCTAAAAAAAAAAATAGAATAATTATTCTATTTTCTGTTTTTGAACACGGGTTTTTGTCGGTAAAAAAAATCAACTGTATTCAAAATGTATTTAAGTGGTTTTTTTTGGAACGTATTAATAAGCTAGACCCATACTTCGAGTTGTTTCGTGCCATAAATAAACCCGAACGCTCAAAAAATCCGTCGGACAGGCAGATTCACATCGCTTACAACCGACACAGTCTTCTGTTCTTGGAGCAGAAGCAATTTGCTTAGCTTTACATCCATCCCAAGGTATCATTTCTAATACATCTGTTGGGCAGGCTCGGACACATTGAGTACATCCTATACAGGTATCATAAATTTTTACTGAATGTGACATTGGATCTATAACTTTTTGAATGCCATAAATTTTCGATCTAGTAAACTTTTTAATGAATCATATATTTAGACACCAGATGAATCAATGATTTTACCAGAATTTTTCCAATCAATCTAATTCTGGATTGACTCATGAAATTGGGCCAAGATACTTTGATTTTCCCTTTTTTCTCAAATCTATGTATCATACATGCTGATTGAAAATCATACTAATTGAGGTTGATGATAATTTAAATTAATGAATAGTCTAAATTTATTCATTTTATTTATTCAATAAATTCGATTGATTGATACGAATTGATTTTCTGTTACGATAAATTGACGAAACAATAGCTAGCCCAATAGCGGCTTCTGCAGCTGCAATAGCTATAACAAAAATTGAGAAAATATTTCCTTTTAATTGTCGACTATCAAAAAAATCTGAAAATGTTACGAAATTCATATTAACTGCATTCAGTATAAGTTCAAGACACATAAGGGCCCTAACCATATTTCGGCTCGTGATCAATCCATAGATACCAATAGAAAATAAATAGGCACTCAAAACAAGTACATATTCGAGTATCATTGACCAGCTCCTTATTAATTTGGATTCATTTCAATATGAACAACAATTCAAACGAGTTCATTTACTATCAAACTATAATAAGTACAAAGCAAGAGAGTTATATTTGGTGATAGATAAAAAAAAATGAGAGTCTTCAAATAGAATTGAAGATAAATGAATTTTATAACACGGAACGGGGTTGATTTTTGATTGCTGTTAACGATTATAAAGATTTATCATTGCCGAGCAACAGCAATTGCACCTATCAAAGCAACTAAAAGTATTATCGAAATCAGTTCAAATGGAAGAAAAAAATCGGTTGATAGGTGAATTCCAATTTGTTGACTATTACTTATCAAATCTTGTTCTATAATCTGATTTGATTTTGTCGTCCAAATAATCCCGTACCAAGACGTATTTAGAATAGTACTAATTAGTGAAACAAAAATACTTGTACAAACCAACGAAGTAATCCCATCACCAACAGTCCAAAGGTTCAAATCTTTGTAATATTCTGAACCACTCATGAACATTACAGCAAATAGTATTAAAACATTTATAGCTCCTACATAAATAAGGAGCTGTGCAGCCGCTACAAAATGGGAGTTTGATGAAATATAAAATAAGGATATGCAAACAAGAACCAATCCCAACGAAAAGGCAGAAAAAATTGGATTAGTAAATAACACTACTCCTAGAGCTCCTACTATAAGACCTGATCCCAGAAAAACTAAAAGAAAATCATGTATTGGTCCAGGCAAATCCATTTTTTTTAAGATAAATCGAAATGTTTTTCATGATTTTATTGACCCGACCGGGAAATTTTTTATAATATTCTATATGCTCCAAATTGTTGAAACATTTAATTCTAATTGACTGGGGTTAAATTAAAATTGATGTAGGTAGAATTGGTGTACCAATATCTTTTTTCTTTCAAGCGATAAAGGTCATTTAGTTCAAAACAAACATATAATATATATTTCAATTTCATTTTAGTTGCCTTTCTCACCAACCAATTAACAATTGGTCAGAATTTATATAGTCATTGACTAGAAAAAAAAAGAAATCATTCCTTTAGATTAGATCAAATTGAACCTTGATAATTGGAAATTACTTTTTCATTTTAATTAAATATTAAATTAATTTAATTTGAAATTAATTAAAGAGTTTTAAATTTTTTATTTTATTTTGGGCGAATTCAAAATTGTTCGAATTGTATAATCCTCAATTACTGATATTGGTAAACGACCTAAAGCAATTTGATTATAATTTAATTCATGACGATCATAGGCCGAAAGCTCATATTCTTCAGTCATTGATAAACAATTTGTTGGACAATACTCAACGCAGTTACCACAAAATATACAAATTCCGAAATCAATACTGTAATTAAATAATCGTTTCTTTCGAATACCGGTTTCCAATTTCCAATCAACAACGGGGAGATCTATAGGACATACACGAACACATACTTCACAAGCAATACATTTATCAAATTCAAAATGAATTCGACCGCGGAAACGTTCCGACGTAATTAATTTTTCATAAGGATATTGAATAGTTACAGGTAAACGGTTTGCATGGGATAAAGTAATCATGAACCCTTGACCAATGTACCTTGCAGCTCGTACTGTTTGTTGACCATAATTCATGAACCCAGTTAGCATAGGGAACATATTGTAAAGATCTATAAATAATTTAATGTTTGTTTCTTTCTCTTGTTTGAGAAAAGTCCTAACTATAAAATAGTGTATTCCTTTTTTCTTTACAGTGAAAGGAGTTGGGAAGAAGTTGTTAATAATAGATTACCGAGAGAAAGGGGTAAAAGAAATTTCCATCCAAGATTTAATAATTGGTCTATTCTTAGCCTAGGCAAAGTCCATCTTGTTGTAATAGAAATGAACAAAAACAAATAAGTTTTAGCTAATGTAATAAAAATACCAATTGTCATTCCAAAAACTCTACCCACTTTATTTATTTCAAATAGCTCAGGAACGAATATGTATGGAATAGAGATATTCCAACCACCCAAGTAAAGAACTGTTACAAATAATGAAGAAACTAATAAGTTTAGATAGGAAGCAACGTAAAATAAACCGAATTTGATACCAGAATATTCGGTTTGATAACCGGCTACTAATTCTTCTTCTGCTTCTGGTAAATCAAAAGGTAATCTCTCACATTCTGCTAGGGAAGAAATTAGAAAAACAACAAATCCTATAGGCTGACGCCACAAATTCCATCCCCAAAAACCATATTTTGATTGGACCTCAACTATATCAACTGTACTTGAACTGTTAGATAATCATAGTCGATGATAACATCACTGTTCCCATCGCTATTACAGAACCGTACATGAGATTTTCACCTCATACGGCTCCTCGGGGGCCAAAAATAAATTTAAAAGGACCAAACCAATATTATTCCAATACTATTTATCTTAATATGGTTGTAATATAAATATAGATTTTAAAGTAAAAACCTATTGGAAGATCCCGAATTAAACCAATGAAATTCTGTCTGCTAGATGCTATAATAATAACTAAAAAACGCTTCTGAATTGATCTTGTCCCTTAATAATTTTAATTTTTCTTTGTTGTGAGTAATAACTTAATCCTTCAATAAAATACTCCTTGTAGAAATATCAATAGATATTTCAATCCATCCTTTTCGATTACGAAAAAAAAAATTATAGAATTCAGTATTTCATGAATCATGACACAATATCTCTATGAATATATGAAAGAAAAAAAAAAGGATTTTTTTCGTTTCTCTTCTTCTTTCTTAAAAAGGGAGTTTCAAAAAAAAAAAAGGATTATTTCGTTCCCGATAGTCATTTTTTTTAATCTGTGGATAGGAGCATACTCTGGATCGGAATCATGAGGAGTACTGCTTGATCATTTCTACCAACGTAAAGCCCCAATTAGTATTCTTTTTATGTTATGAAAAATACCCTTTTGTATAATTTACATAAAAATCTCCATTACTAATCCTTTATGTATTTTTGTGTTCCTAACCATCCACTCATTTTTACTCAATGGTCCATTATAGTACTACATAGAAAGGATAATAAAAACTATATATGGTTGGTTGAGCTTTTGAGCCCGCTTCAAGCTTGGCTGATTAATCAACCGATCTTGGGGATAAAGGTCTTGTTTATTTTTATTTTCTTTTAATTCTTGTACATAGGAGATGAGACTCAATTTTTTTACTGCTAATTTAGAAGCTGTTTTCTTTCACTCATATAACTATCTGATTTAGTTCATCAACCTAAATAATGAATAAAAAAATGAAGATATATCTATTCAATTTCTTTCCTAAAAAGAAAGAAGGAAAGAAAAGTTTATGTTTAACCGAATCACACGTAGAGATATTGATAATACACAAAGAGTTAATGGAATTTCATAACTAATTGATTGAGCCGCAGCTCGTAGACCACCTAAAAAGGAATATTTATTATTTGATCCATATCCTGACATAAGAAGTCCGATGGGAGCAATACTTGAAATAGCAATCCATAAAAAAACACCGATATTGAGATCGGATAAAACAAGGTGATAACTAAAAGGAATTACTGAATAACTTAGTAAAATGGATATAACTGCTATGGAAGGTCCTATACTGAATAAACGAGTATCCCCTCGAGATGGGAGAATATTCTCTTTGAAAATTAATTTTGTACCATCGGCTAGAGCTTGCAGAATTCCCAAAGGACCGGCATATTCCGGACCAATACGTTGTTGTATTCCTGCGGATATTTCTCTTTCTAACCACACAATTACGAGTACACCTATTGTAATTCCCAATACAAGACTCAAAATAGGTACAAGCATCCATATGATTCCATAGAACTCTTTGAAGGATTCCAATCTGGAAAAAGAATTGATATCTTGTACTTCTGTTGTATCAATTATCATTTTAACGATCTACTTCTCCCATAATGATATCTATGCTACCTAATATTGTCATAATATCAGCCAATTTCATTCTTTTAACTAACTGAGGAAGAATTTGTAAATTGATAAATCCGGGTGGGCGAATTTTCCATCTCCAAGGAAAACCACTCTGATCTCCTATTAAAAAAATTCCCAATTCCCCCTTTGGGGCTTCAACTCTTACATATAGTTCTTGCTTCGGCAATTCAAAGGTGGGGGAGGTTTTTTTACTAATGAATCGATAGTCAAAATCATTCCATTCTGGATCCTTTTCTCTATCAAAGGATCGAATTTCTAAATTCTCATAGGGTCCCCCAGGAATTCCTTCCAGAGCCTGTTGAATAATTTTTATAGATTCTGTCATTTCACTGATTCGGACTAAATAACGAGCTAATGAATCTCCTTCTTTTTGCCACTGGATTTCCCAATCAAATTCGTCGTAACATTCATAACGATCAACTTTACGAAGATCCCATTGGATTCCAGAAGCCCGTAGCATCGGTCCTGATAAACCCCAATTTATTGCTTCTTCTCCGCCAATAATGCCTACCCCCTCAACTCGTTCTAAAAAAATGGGATTCCGCGTAATAAGTTTTTGGTATTCAGAAATCGCTGTTAAAAAATAATCACAAAAATCTAAACATTTATCTATCCATCCATGAGGTAGATCGGCTGCTATTCCTCCGATACGAAAATAATTATGCATCATTCTCATACCGGTGGCAGCTTCAAATAGATCATATATTAATTCTCTTTCTCGGAAAATATAGAAAAAAGGAGTCTGTGCACCAATATCTGCCATAAAAGGGCCAAGCCATAAGAGATGAGAAGCTATACGACTCAACTCTAACATAATAACTCTGATATAACTGGCTCTTTTAGGTACTTGAATATTCCCCAACTGTTCGGGTCCATTTACAGTTATTGCTTCTGTGAACATAGTCGCTAAATAATCCCAACGTGTTACATAAGGCAAATATTGTATAACTGTTCTGTTTTCCGCAATTTTTTCCATCCCTCTGTGTAAATAACCCAATATCGGCTCACAATCAATAACATCTTCACCATCTAGAGTAAGGATGAGCCGAAGAACACCATGCATTGATGGGTGGTGAGGTCCCATATTGACTATCATGAGGTCTTTTCTTGTAGTTGTTACATTCATAGGTTATTCCTCGATTCATTCTTTCATGAATTGCTGAAAACGAAAAGAAATTCATCAAAATTCAAGATCTAGTAAATCAAATAATTCAAGTGACTTTTAAATTTAACGAGTTTTTGATTCTCGAATATCCAGCCGACTAATTAATTCTTTATAATGTACTTTATTTTTCTTTGACAAATAAGACAGAAGCCGTTGCCGTTTTCCCAGGATTTTACGTAGACCTCTCTGGGATAAATAGTCTTTTCTGTGCAATTCCAAATGTAAAGTAAGTCTTCGTATCTTATTGGTGAAGCTAACTACTTGAAATTCAACGGACCCACTGTTTTCTTTTTTTTCTTCTTGTGAAATAACGGAAATGAATGAATTTTTTACCATAAAACAGAACCTTCTATCCTTTTATTTTTCTTTTTACAATTCAATAAATAAATTTTACCAATCAGTAAGAATAATGCTACTCATTTATAGTTTGTATATACAATAATCTTAATTTGTTTATGAGTTACTAATTTTATCAACTCATAAAAAAAAAATGAATTAATCCAGTTTTCAATTTGATTTGGATACGATAAGAAAAGAGGTTCTATTTCTACACTCAAAAAAAGGGGAAAACCATTATTAACTTAAAAACAAAAAACTGCAAATAAAAAATAACAAGATTCTGTTGATTCATTTATAGACCTAATGGATATTAATACATGCATTGAATTAGTATTCAGTTATCAGAATGGAATGTAAAAAATGCATGTATGTATCTCTTTCTTTCATATATCGGATAGGGTAGAGAATGCATGCCAAAGGTTGTTATTAATGAATTTACAATCGTGGATACATATGTATCCTTACCATACTAAAACGACTGCTATTATTAGTATCAAACCAATATCGATTCATACAAGCTAAATCTTCTAATCGATAATTAGGCCAAAGAAAGAACTTTAATTTAATTAATTTATTTTTATCTCTTTTGGTTTTATCCAAAACTTCACTACAGTTTTTTATGTATTTGAAAAATACTAGATTTTTTTGTATAACATTTCTATTACTTGAATAGAAAGAAATTAGAATTCTTAATTCTCTTCGCCGTTTAGTGGATAAAATATTTTCAGGAACAAACAAATCGGAACGTATTTTGTCCCCGTTTTCAGGCATTTTTTGATGTTTTGCAATGGATTTATCAAAATTTTTCTTATCACTATAACCTTTTTCTCGATATCTTTGATTAATTGGAGGTTTACTTTTATGAACCAATGAAATATTTATCATTTGATAGATAAGAAATTGTCCGTCATTTTTTATAGACAAACGTACCGGTTCGATAATTAATATCCCACTTTTCATCAATTTTGTCAGAGTTAAATTCTTTTGAATCGTCAGAATATCCAAATTCATTTCTCCCCTTTGAATAGACGCCATAGCAATTTCTTTTGGATTTATCAATCTAAGCAGGAGACAATATACTTTGATATTATTCATCATTCTTTGATTTAAAAACTCATTCCATCTCAATTGAAACCGTAAATACCTTTTTAGGAAAAAATCAAGCTCTGCTTCTGTGTTACTCTTGGATTGTTTTTTCTTTCTACGTTTTTTCATATTTGAGCCTGCAGAATTTTCTTCAATATCTTTTTCTTGGTTTGAGAGAACTGATCCAAGAGAATCTTGGTTTTGTGCATCTGATTCAAGACTACCTTGTCCTGTGGATTCTTTTTCTTTTTGATTTAGATTCTTTAATTCAATAATATTTTTTTTTTTATTTGATAATATAAAAGGATCCCCCTCTCTCTTTCTATTGATATTTGGATTTTCACTAAAATTTTGATTTCCATTCAAATTGAAAAGAAGTACTTTGATTGGTATGATCCACGGTTTCATTTTATACGTATTATAAAATAGAATAATTTCTGGGAAGAACCAAAGTTTCAGACTCGATATAGGGCGACTTAGTATTTCTTCATTCATTCCCATCCAATCAAAAAGGTTTTTTTTTTTCTTGGATGGACAGATTTTTTTATTTTTGGATACTGTAAGATAAGAAAGACTCTTTTTATTAGTAATTTTGTCAATTAGTTCATAATTAGTAACCTCAGCCTTAGTATTTTTATTACCCTTGGGATCGATCCAGGACTTAATATCGACTTTTTTTCTAAGACAAAAATGGAAAATTTTCCAATCAAAATATTTTCTATCTGAAATTTTCTTCAGATTCATAATGTTATCTTCCCCTAGATAATCATTGAGAGGAATAAGATCTTCTGACATATTAAATAATATATCCTTATGTATATTGTAATCATAAGAAATCCTCTTTTTATTATTTATACCTAATGGTGATACATAAAGCTTCTTATTTTCATAATTAATAGATTTATATGAGAAAAGGTCATAAATATAGTGTTTTTGAAAGTTATATTTTTCATTCAATAATGAATTTGCTTCAAAATTATTTACATTAAATTTTTTGTAATAAATTAATTGGTCTGTTTTTTTATCAGAATACTCTTTGTTTAAATCTTTATTCTGATCCATACGTTGTTGATTGATTTTAGTTCTCCATTTTTGGGGCACTAAATAATACCATCTAATTGGGGATAAATCATATTGATAATAACCTTTTAACCAGTTTTTCCATTGATTCATTCCAGAATAAAAAAGAGATTTCGGTCGTAATTCAGAATGCAATATTTCTTGTTCTTCGAAAGAATTCCTTATTTCATTCTTAAGAAAAAGAGACGTTCCTTGATATTCAAAAACATATCTTAACTTATACAAGTTATACAAGTTAATAAATTGAGTTTGGTATAATTTGTAAAATACATATGCTTGTGACAAGGAGGATAAATCAAAAATGCTTTTCAAATTTTTCTTACTAATATCAAAAGGCGACTTTTTTATAGTCGAAATAAAGCGAAGTGTATTTTGATTTATTTTATTAATTTTTTCTTTATTTGTTTCATTATTGGAAATGTATTTATCAAGAATTTTTTTTGATAATTTTAAAAAAAGTTGTGTATGGATCCGCGGAATAGAAATGATAGATAGAACGATATCCATATAAATTCTTTCCATTAAAAATATTATAAAAAAATATGATTTACGGATAAATCGAACATTTCTTCTTTTAAATTTATACGAAATATTTTGAATTTGTTGGACTAGTTTAATAGCATAACTTTTTTTATTAGAACTAATAGTTATTTTATTATTTAGTTCCGAAGTTAAAAACTCTTTCTTCTTATCCTTTGTAATTTTATCTATTTGATTCCTGATTGTGGCTGTTCTATCAGTCAAATCTTTCATTTTTTTTTCTGTTAATGAAAAATCTTTCAAATCCATAAATCCAATTGGAATGGACGATTCATGAATTGTTTGATTCATCATTATCGAATCTTTTTCTTTTCTAGTTTCACTCAATTCAGATATTTTTCTTAATCCAAAAAATAGAAGTAGATTTCTTATAAAAAGTTCTTTGATTATTCTTTTTATAAATAGAATTCTTTTTACGATCCATTTTTTTGTTTCTTTTAAGATGTTTATAAAAAATTTTGTTCTTTTTTTTAAAAATTCTATAATTACAAAGGACCTCTTTTGCAATTTTCTAATTTTTTTTTTTAGTTCTTTGGAAATGGGTTTAAAAAATGAACGTCTTTTTCGGGGAGAACCAAAAGGAAATTCAGTTTCCATTCCCCAAACTGTTAAAAAACAAAAATCATCTTTTTGTCCTTTATTTTTCAGTTTCAACAGATTCTTTTGAGAGGATTGTAGCTTAGACCTGCGCCAAGGTTTAAGGCAAAAAGGAAATAGGATCTTTATCTGAATACCGTCTGTCAACCATTTTTTTGGAAATTCAGTTTCTGATAATTGAACACCATTATAGGTACATTTTATATGCATTTCTTTATTCCAATCTTTTAAGTCTTCGGACCATTCGGGAAATTGAAATAATAACATACGGACTATATTTTTAGCTATTATCAATGAAGGTAATATAATATATTTTCTAAGAAAGGATTGGCTTACTAATGCGGAACCTCTTATTACTTGCGTAAATAGAAAGGTATCCCAAGCTTCTGCTATTTCTATTCGTATTTTCTCTTGTATTTTGTATTCTTCTTTTTTTTGTTCTTCTTTTTTTTTTTTTTCATTTTCTTGTGTTTCTTCTTCTGTATAATCCGAAATTTGTAATTTTTTTGATTTTTTATCTATCGAATTTTTT